ATCAATCAATTTGACAATAACGAAAAAATGACTATTAATCCATGCTCCTCTCACTAAAGTACATGTCTCCGCGCATATCAATCTATTACTCGCGTCTCTGTCTGTTAGAATATGACAATTCGAATCAAAAATCTGCATAGAAGGGTTTGAAGGAAATTAAATCAACAACATATGTTGTACACTTTATTTCCCTGGGATTGTAGTTCAATTGGTCAGAGCACCGCCCTGTCAAGGCGGAAGCTGCGGGTTCGAGCCCCGTCAGTCCCGATGGATCCAATCCAAATCCAATAAAAAAATACATCAATTCATCTTTCCTGTGAAAGAGAGAACAAATAAGATAACTGAATTTTATTCCAAACGGGATCTCTCTTTTTTTTCACATTTTTCATCAAAAAAAATATGGGAATTTCAATTTCCTCAACGAGTACTGATTGATGGGAGAAAGACATATGTGACATATGTGAATTACCACAATTATTGGTAGTATCATATTCAGGATTCGAAGGAATACCGTACTGAGTCTAGCTTTTTTGATTACGCCCGATTTTTGTAATGGAATAGAGTACTATACGTTTCCGGGAAGCACATACACAAAGGGAATTTGGACGATACAAAATAAATTGAACATAGTAAACTTTGATCTAATTTTTCGTCTTAAAGCAAAATATATCCGTGCTATTGTTTGCTTGAGTTTGTTTATAACCAATGTGAGGGTAAAGGTAGTCTGATGAGACTTCATCAGATGATTGCATTGGACAAGAGGGCAGTAGATTATAGAAAAGAAAGAATGCAAAAAATTAGAAATAAAAAAAAGTAAAGAAATTCTTGATTGCATCAGGAATCCCATTTTGTTTCAATTCGGTATGGATAAAAGATCTTCCTATGTTATACTATTCAATTCTCGACGATGAATCGATTTGATAGCTCCGATATTGTTATTCATGATATTTTAATACGATTCGATATCATCGAGATGCAATGCATCCCATTGAATTTACAAGCGAAACATTTATCATCTCTATGGGATTAAATCCCGAGTTATTGCGAATAAAAAATGAAACGATGAGATTATGGAAGTAAATATTCTCGCATTTATTGCTACTGCACTGTTCATTCTAGTTCCTACCGCCTTTTTACTTATAATATACGTAAAAACAATCAGTCAAAGTGATTAATTTGAATTAACCTTGACTTTTTAGTTCTTATCAATGCTTGAAGATAAGAAAAATGAAAAGTATGAAAATTTCGCGTCTTAAATGAAATTGGCGGACTAGAATTATCAGTATTCTACGAGAGAAGTATTCTATGAGATCCGATAGTATGGTAGAAAGAAATATATGAATCCTTCTACCATACTATCTATTATTGTTATTGAAGTGTATAAAATTGTACTGTATAAAAATAGAGGTTGAATATAGATCAATTTGAATATAGATGAATCTACAATATATATCTTTCTATTTATATAGAAATATCATATCAATTACATATATGTAATGTTAATATAATATACATAGTGGCCCAATTCTATTTCTTTGCTTCATAATTCATGTTGATTCCAATGAATCTGAAATGAAATAATCGAAAGGCCACTAATCCTTTTTTAGCATTCGAAAGAAGTAATTGATTGAGCAGTTGACAGATGATCCAGGGGTTCGGTTCCGTGGGAACTTTTTATCTTCGGATTTCGTTTCGAAAAGAATTAGCAAACCCCATCTTTAACGTTTGAACCATGATATGAAATGAGTTCCATAAAACAAGCATAAATCCTATTTTGAAAATAACTAAAATACTAATAATAATAAATAAAACAAGTGGTAAGCACGTAATATGTGGGTGGCTACCCCGAGGTACTATCTTATTATGAGGTAGTATATTATTATGCGTAGTATCTCATTGGACAACCACTATGTCTATGTTCTTTCGTGTCGAAAGTATGTATCCACTTAAAAACTTATAATAATAACAGAACTCTTTTTTTTTTTACTGTTAAAAAAAAAATCAAAGAAAAAAAGTTTTGCAGAACGATCTATAAAATAAAACAAAAACAATTGATACAGTTTGATTCTTCAATTAGTAGTACTTCTAGAGTCCACTTCTTCCCCATACTACGAGTGAAAGAGAAAATGTAAAGACTACCATTAAAGCAGCCCAAGCGAGACTTACCATATCCATGTGAATTATGTCCCCTATCTCTATGAATATAAAAGAATTATTCCATTATTGCTCACTAATAATTATTATTCACTAATAATAGTGGAATCACTAGCGCATAGTCAAAAAGAGATTCGGGCACAACACCATTGATGAAACAATCCAAAAATAGAATTATAACAAGTTATTATATGATTTCTAGTATAAGCGAAAAAATTAAGCACAAATAAATAAAAGAGGCAGAGAAACTCTTGGAAGTATCAAAGGAGTGTTAGTAACATGTAAGAATAATAAGACCTAGTCTTTCTTTTGTTGCCCTGCATTTCATTACATTAAGTAAAAAGTCTAAAAATAGAGAATCAAGATAGATCACTATCTATCACATACCCCTATTATTCCTTTCTCATTTGATCTAATCTTTACTGTCTCCCGATTGTTTCATAGAGACAATCGGGAGATGGGATGGCCTATTACATGCGTGACTAGAGCTTATCGAAAAGAAAGAATTTATTTTTTTAAGATGAAAATAAAAAAAAGCCAATTATCCATTCAATATAATATTGATTGAATGCTCGAGCACTCAGATACTTTCATGAGTCCGTATATCGTATATAAAGTATCTTCCTCCTTTCCGTAACTAAAAATGAAATTAGATTCCCTAATTCAAGACCCAATCAGTAGACACTACATTAGTAGTCGAAGGGCTATCATATCAAGATTTAACGATTATTTTTCATTAATCTACTAAATTCTTGAAACCTAGACGCAAGGATTTATAGCATTTTAGAGAACCCCAACGATGCTTAGAATCAAGCAAATCTAAAGAAGCTTTTTCTTCTGCTGGAAAAAAAAATGATAAAGTTATATCAGCAAAACATAAGAAGGTATTTCGATTCTTTTGTTTGTTGATGAGGCGGCACCCGGATTTGAACTGGGGATAAAGGGATTTGCAGTCCCCCGCCTTACCGCTCGGCCATGCCGCCAAAACGATACAAAATATTGGATTGGCTCTATCTCTTCGATTGATAGTATCTTACAACACACAATATCTAAAACTAAAAACCGAAAAACTTTGCTTTCTTTTTCTATTGAAAGAAAATCAAAAATCAAATGGGGATTTTCGGTCACAAAAGAAAAAATTCAGGACAAATGGGAACCGTTAACTTTAACTATTGACTGTGAATTCATAAATGATTCTTGGATTGAAATTGCAAATTCGGTTTTCCTAATGATATAAGAAAAAAATCCCCAAATTGATACCTTATCTAACTAAATCAAAATTGATAGATAACTAATCATTACTAATCCGTATTGATTCGTTTCCATAACCATAAAAAACTCCTTCTTAATTAAAATTATAATAGCGATTATGAGTATATGTAAACCCCAGAACATAAACGATTACTATTATCTAAATCTAATTGGGTATCTTATCTATATAAGATGCCTATAGGAAATTTTAGGAATTCCATTTTTACAATTTTGTTTTAATTATCATTAAATAGAAAATAGAAATTTGGATAGAGTCTGACTGTGGTGTCCCCCATAGAACTCTAATAAAGGAGTAGATATATATAACTATATATATATCTGCACATGTTTATTTTATTAATAAATACAAGTCTTCATACATACTTCAATCGTATTCTACGAATTCTACTAAAAAAAATATTAGGTATAGGTAAAATATCTCTCTTATATTCTATGCGAATTTTTTTTTTTAACAGTGGAATCCACGAAAAAGTTCCATGTTGTTAAAAAAATACAAAAAAATTCTATATTGTTTCTGCAGATCAAATCCCGAATCTATTTATAGTACCCAATCGGATTGGAATATCATAATAATGGTAGAAATTGACTCACTTTTGTTTTGATATAGATATTCTATACAAAACTCCATAAGTCTAAATAGAATTTACCAATTCCTTTGTATTTCATTTGTAGTTGTTGCAAATTCCAATTTGAGTATCAAAGTCTCTTTATTCCTACGTTCATATGTATTTCATGCATTACATCTATTACACCTATGGAGTTAGGTAAAATTTCATGTGATTCAGTAAACATAATATAAATTCCATCATTGCTAGATCGATCCATTTGATGATGAATAAGCAAATAATGGGATTTTTTTTTATAAATGGGAAATAAATAAAATGCTTGGGGGTGGAAATGAGAGAATGTCTACAATACCTGGGTTTAATCAGATACAATTTGAAGGGTTTTGTAGGTTCATTGATCATGGCTTAACAGAAGAACTTTCTAAGTTTCCAAAAATTGAAGATACAGATCAAGAAATTGAATTTCAATTATTTGTGGAAACATATAAATTGGTAGAACCATTGATAAAAGAAAGAGATGCTGTATATGAATCACTCACATATTCTTCTGAATTATACGTATCCGCAGGATTAATTTGGAAAACCCGTAGGGATATGCAAGAACAAACAATTTTTATTGGAAATATTCCTCTAATGAATTCCCTGGGAACTTCTATAGTAAATGGACTATACAGAATTGTGATCAGTCAAATATTGCAAAGCCCCGGTATCTATTACCGGTCAGAATTGGACCATAACGGAATTTCGGTCTATACCGGCACCATAATATCTGATTGGGGAGGAAGATTAGAATTAGAGATTGATCGAAAAGCAAGGATATGGGCTCGTGTGAGTAGGAAACAGAAAATATCTATTCTAGTTCTATCATCAGCTATGGGTTCGAATCTAAGAGAAATTCTCGAGAATGTTTGCTACCCTGAAATTTTTTTGTCTTTCCTGAATGATAAGGAGAAAAAAAAAATTGGATCAAAAGAAAATGCCATTTTGGAGTTTTATCAACAATTTTCT